TGAATGGATAAGAGAAGGCAGAGTTCCTTTACAAACAATTGAAGCTAAAATTGATTATTGTTCCTATACAGTTCGAACTATTTATGGGGTCTTAGGGATAAAAATTTGGATATTCGTAGACGAAGAATAACAAACTTTATTTGTCTTTACATTTTATCCAAGGATAAAAAAAAACTAAAACTATGTTAGTATAACACTATACAGACAGCAAAAAAAAATTACAGTCTTCTTTTTTTGTTTAAGAAAAAATCAGCAATTCTATAAGGTTGAATAAAAATTTCCATCAAAACTCCTTTGATATAATTGCTATGCTTAGTGTGTGACTCGTTAGTTTAGGGTTCGATTAGACTAAGAAAAAAAAAATAAAAAAGAACTTACCTATAAGATAAGAGCAACTAATAACTATAGCATTAATAAATAACCTAAGCAACTCATTGCTTCGCATTATCTGGATCCAAAAAATAAGTCAAGATATGATGACTGATCATATAATTGTAGCAACTGAATTTTTTTTTACAAAAAAAAAAAAAGAATAACGAAATATTATTATAAGTTATGAAAGGTAATTGAAAGGTATGCGGATAAACGGAAGGATGAAAGAAAGAGAGAAAAAATTTGAATATTAATGATCTATTATTCCAATTTGGAAAGTCTATGAGGTCACTGTAATAAAAACAATGTAATAAAGCATGAATACAGATTCATTCATAATAATTAAATAAATCTGTTCGTTCTGAAAACAAAAAATTAAGAGCCTTGAGCCAATAAAAACTGAGAAAATTGACTCTAAAATAAATTAAAAAATGAAATTAAAAATTTCAGGTAAGGGCTCCATTGTAGAATTCGGGCCTAATGATTAATCAAGAGGCGATGGGAACGACGGAACCCATGAATATAGAGGATTCAATTAAAAAATAAATCTTAGTAATTCATTGGACAGGATGGCGGAATAAACCATAAACTTTATTATCTATTCTCATTTTTATTATGAGACCTCGTGGGATAAACATCAAACTTAAATAGATATTGAAAGAGTAAATATTCGCCGGCGAATTTTTTTTTTTTTCAAATAAAAAAAGTAATAAAAAACGAAAAAGATAAAAGAAAATAAGGATTTTGTTAAAATACTCTAACTCTAACAAAAACGACATTCGAGATAATGATATTACGTTATTTTTAAATAAATATAAATAGAATTCATCTTGGATTCCATTTTGAAAAAGACATACACAAATTTAGAAGAGATCAGATGAAATGTCAAAAAAGACCATGATTAATAGGATTAATCATTAACTACATCTATATATTAATACAAGCTTTTTTAGTACTTTTATTCGCGAGGAGCTGGATGAGAAGAAACTCTCACGTTCAGTTCTGTAGTAGAGATGGGATTTAGAATTTATAAAAAAACCATCAACTATAACCCAAAAAGAACCAGATTTCGTAAACAACATCGAGGAAGACTAAAAGGAATATCTTCTCGTGGGAATCGTATTTGTTTTGGCAGATATGCTCTTCAAACACTTGAACCCGCTTGGATCACATCTAGACAAATAGAAGCAGGGCGACGAGCAATGTCACGAAATGTACGACGTGGGGGAAAAATTTGGGTACGTATATTTCCAGACAAACCAGTTACAGTAAGACCGGCGGAAACGCGTATGGGTTCTGGGAAAGGATCCCCGGAGTATTGGGTAGCTGTGGTTAAACCAGGTAAAATCCTTTATGAAATGGGTGGTGTACCCGAAAATATAGCCAGAAAAGCTATTTCAATAGCGGCATCAAAAATGCCTATAAAAACCCAATTCATTATTTCTGAATAGGAATATAGAATGAAAAAGCTAAATAACATTTAAGGAAAAAAAAGATTATCGGTTTTATTTTTTTGACAAACAATATTTTTTTACTTCGTCCTTTGTATTAAAAGAAGAGATACAAAAAAATGATATGATTCAACCACAAACCTATTTGAATGTAGCAGACAACAGCGGGGCTCGAGAATTGATGTGTATTCGAATAATAGGAGCTAGTAATCGCCGATATGCTCATATTGGTGACGTTATTGTTGCTGTAATCAAGGAAGCAATACCGAATACTCCTCTAGAAAGATCAGAAGTGATCAGAGCAGTAATTGTACGTACTTGTAAAGAACTCAAACGTAACAATGGGACGATAATACGATATGATGACAACGCCGCAGTTGTCATTGATCAAGAAGGGAATCCAAAAGGAACTCGAGTTTTTGGGGCGATCCCACGGGAATTGAGACAATTAAACTTTACTAAAATAGTTTCATTAGCTCCTGAGGTCTTATAAGACCTAAATATCGATAGTTAGTATAGGATTTAAAAAATGGTATTGAAATAAAATTAATTAATAGATTGTGTATCACGCATATACCCTTAATAAAAAAATATTAATAATTTAATTCATATATTAATATATAATTCGTCTATATCTATATATAAATAAAAGAAAAAGAACATGTTGATTATATCAAAATTATAGAACAATAAGGAATTTTAACTTATCATGGGGAAAGACACTATTGCTGATATAATAACCTCTATACGAAATGCTGACATGAATAGAAAAGGAACAGTTCGGGTAGGGTCGACTAACATCACCGAAAGCATTGTTAAAATACTTTTACGGGAGGGTTTTATCGAAAACGTAAGGAAACATCGTGAAAACAATCAATATTTTTTGATTTTAACCCTAAAACATAGACGAAATAAGAAAGAATCCTATAAAACTATTTTAAATTTAAAGCGAATAAGTCGACCGGGTCTACGAATCTATTCTAACTCTCAACGAATTCCACGAATTTTAGGCGGAATAGGAATTGTAATCCTTTCGACTTCTCAAGGTATAATGACAGACCGAGAAGCTAGACTAAAAAGAATCGGTGGAGAAATTTTGTGTTATATATGGTAATCCTTCTAATATAAAAATTGGATATCCGGAATTTACCATTTGTGAAAAAAGGGGGTTGTGTAATACCACCCCTGCTAAAAATAAAAATTTTAGCAAGTTCTTAGGTATAAGTTAATCAGGGGACAGCCGCTTTCTAGACTCCACAACAAGGATTCAAAAGAGTAAGTGGTTTTTTCAATTTCAACATTCCTTTCACGAAGATACAATTAAAGATTCAAAAATATCAAGAAACCTTTCTTTCGTCCAACAAAACAATAAGTATACTCACAGAATTAAGGAATAATAACTATGAAAATAAGGGCTTCCGTTCGTAAAATTTGTGAAAAGTGTCGACTAATCCGTAGGAGGGGACGAATTATAGTAATTTGTTCCAACCCGAGGCATAAACAAAGACAAGGATAATCTTACTAAAGGAAATAAAATAAAGGAAAGGGCACTTCCAAGGAGCTGGCAAAAAAAAGTCCGTTTTGACATGAAATGGATATATCCATATATTTCTTGTGAAATGAAAAAATATGGCAAAACCTATATTAAGAATTGGTTCACGTAAAAATACACGTAGTGGTTCACGTAAAAATGTACGTAGAATACCAAAGGGAGTTATTCATGTTCAAGCAAGTTTCAACAATACCATTGTGACCGTTACAGATGTACGGGGTCGGGTTATTTCTTGGTCCTCCGCGGGTACTTGTGGATTCAGGGGTACAAGAAGAGGAACACCTTTTGCTGCTCAAACCGCAGCAGGAAATGCTATTCGAGCAGTAGTGGATCAAGGTATGCAACGAGCTGAGGTAAGGATAAAAGGCCCTGGACTGGGAAGAGATGCAGCATTACGAGCTATTCGTAGAAGCGGTATACTCTTAAGTTTCGTACGAGATGTAACCCCTATGCCACATAATGGTTGTAGACCCCCTAAAAAAAGACGTGTATAGAACTAAATAAAAGCTGAAAGGGTTTCAAGAGAAATAAACGATTCAATGATCTCATCAAATAAAATTACTATGGTTCGAGAGAAAGTCAAAGTATCTACTCGGACACTACAGTGGAAGTGTGTTGAATCAAGAAGAGACAGTAAGCGTCTTTATTATGGACGCTTTATTCTGTCTCCACTTATGAAAGGTCAAGCCGACACAATAGGCATTGCGATGCGAAGAGCTTTACTTGGCGAAATAGAAGGAACATGTATTACACGTGCAAAATCTGAGAACATACCACATGACTATTCTAACATAGTAGGTATTCAAGAATCAGTACATGAAATTTTAATGAATTTGAACGAGATTGTATTAAGAAGTAATCTATACGGAACGCGCAACGCGCTTATTTGTGTCAAAGGTCCCGGATATATAACTGCTCGAGACATAATTTTACCGCCCTCTGTGGAAATAGTTGATAATACACAGCATATAGCTACCTTAACGGAACCAATAGATTTGTGTATTGGATTAAAAATCGAGAGGAATCGCGGATATAGCCTAAAAATGTCAAATAACTTTGAAGACAGAAGTTATCCTATAGATGCAGTATTCATGCCTGTTCAAAACGCGAATCATAGTATTCATTCTTATGGGAATGGGAGTGAAAAACAAGAGATTCTTTTTCTAGAAATATGGACAAATGGAAGTTTAACTCCTAAAGAAGCACTTCATGAAGCCTCCCGGAATTTGATTAATTTATTTATTCCTTTTCTACATGTAGAAGAAGAAACGTTCTATTTAGAGAACAATCAACATCAAGTTACTTTACCCCTTTTTCCTTTTCATAATAGATTAGTTAACCTAAGAAAAAAAAAAAAAGAACTAGCATTTCAATATATTTTTATTGACCAATTAGAATTGCCTCCCAGAATCTATAATTGTCTCAAAAAGTACAATATACATACATTATTGGACCTTTTGAATAACAGTCAAGAAGACCTTAAAAAATTTGAACATTTTCACATAGAAGATCTAAAAAAGATATTAGACATTCTAGAAAAAAAATAGAAAAAGCATTAAAAAAAATTACTAATACTAATAAAGTAAATTTTAAATTGAAATGGATTTTAAACCTGCAACGTAATT